GAGGAATAATTGGAAGGGTTGTCTCGAACTTCTTCATAGCATTATCGATTAGAAATGCATTTTCGAGCATTTGACTCCGTACCACCAAAGTATTTAGTCGCCCTATGGAAAGATAGCCCAGAAAATTGATATAATCTTTGTATAAGTGGTTTATATGAACCCTTCCGAGTTGAAACCACACACGAAAATGCCATTGCCATAAATTGACAAGATAATATTTCCATTTATTCATCAGAAGAGGCGTATCTTTTGAAGCCAGAATAAATTTTCCTTGATATCTAACATAATGCATGATAGGATCCTTGAACAACCATAAGATGTCCTGAAAATCATTAGCAAAGACTTCGACAAGATCTTCTACTTTTCCATAAAAATCGATTTGCTCAAGAAGGAGTCCAGAAGATGTTGATCGTAAATGAGAAGATTGGTTACGGAGAAAAAAGAAAATGGATTCATATTCATATCCATGAGAATTATATAGGAACAAGAAAAATCTTGGATTACTTGTTAAAAAAATGGAAATTGATTTCTTTGGAGTAATAAGACTATTCCAATTAAAATACTCGTGAAGAAAAAATCGCAATAAATGTAAAGAAGAGGCATCTTTTACCCAGTAGCGAAAGGTTTGAACCAAGATTTCCGGGCGAATGGGGTGGGGTATTAGTACATCTAAGACATAATTTAAATGTGAGAAATTGTCCTCGAAAAAAGGAAATATTGAATGAATTGATTGGAAATTATGAGATTTCGCCATTTCTTTTTCTTTTGCTTTCTCTTCTAAAAAAGAGACTAATCGTAGAGAAAGTGGAATTTCCACAATGACTGCAAACCCCTCCGATATAATTTGAGAATACAAATTATTGTTGTGTCCAATAAAGTGATTTGGATTAGAATCATTAGCATAAATACTCAAATGAATCCGTTGAATCCGTTGATACGTTCTAGTAATTAAACGTTTCACACTTAGTGAACTAGATTTATTGTCATAACCGACGGTTTCCAACGAAATCGTCGATTTATTTAAATGAGCAAGTGCATAAATAGACTCTCGAAAAAGAAGTGGGTATAGGAAGTTGTGTTGCTGAGATCCATCTAGTTCTAAATATATTTGAAATTCTTTCATTTAAACATTTCAAATTTGATTGAAACCAAGGGTAAGGGATTTATTGGATTATCAAATGATACATTGGGTTATCAAATGATACATAGTGCGATACAGTCAAAACAAGGTATTGTAGTAAAAAAAAAATGGATACCTTGGAAACGGGTAGACTCATTACCGGATTCTCGATTTTCTCATTTTCCATTTAATTTAATTGGTTTATATTTGTTATAGTATAAATAGGTGGTTAGAAATCTTTTATTTTTTCAATCCAACCGCTCTTTTGATTTTGGAAAAAAAATATCTTTATCAATATACTGCTTCTTCTACACATTCATCTCCAACCCATAATAGGGACGAACTAATAGTTAGGACTCATTAGAAAAATTGATAATCTACTCATGGTAAACCCTTTCCCCACATTAAGAACTAATCTCTTTTTAACGTTTAATTAGATCAGGGAATCATTCAAATGAAATTCAGAACAGAAGCTCGTTGCTTTTTATTTCCCTATAATTGGAACCATTTTTATTAATTGGAACCATTTTTATTTCCCTATAATTGGAACCATAGGGCTCTATCCATTTATTCACTCGACCCAACTTTGAATTCACTTTTTTTGTTCGGTGCCAAGAATTCAAACCCTATTTTGAAGCGATTGAATCAGAATCAAATTTTCTCAAAATTTTCCATTGGTACGACATGCTGGTTTTTCCATTAATTCCTTTCAGGATCAGTCGTGGTCTTACAAACTATCCCGATGGTATGGACGAATCCTTTGTTTCATAGAAATGTGTAAAAGATGCTAGACGCACTTAAAGTACTCTACCGTTGAGTTAGCAACCCGAATAATTCGAATGGTTAGATACAATCGGAATAAAAAAAAGACTTCTTGGATAACAGTAAATCCAGCGAACCCGTCATTTGAATTTTGAATGAAATAAAGAAAAAAAAAAAAAAGAAATCTCGGGTTGATTCAATCAATCAGTAAAATAAACAAGTTGAATCCCCTGTTTTGTGATTTATTAATTGATTTACAACGACAAACGACAAAACGCCCGGTTTCGGTTGCGAATAATGTAAATTTTTCTATTTCTCGACCCAATTTCTTCATTGTATTCATTTGATCTTTTTTAGATGCATCTTATATCAATAAAATTCTAGGAATAAAATAAATTTTTGTCCTTATACTTTCAGAACATGATATTCTATAGGAGAAATATGAAATAGGAATAATAAATAGGTATGAATAGAACAAAAAAGGGGGGAGTAGTAAAGAAAAAGAAAAAAGTTATACAAAACTAGATAGGAGTTATCCACACCCACTTTTTTTGTTCTATTCCTTAATTGAAATTGAATTTTGTTTGATTAAAATGAAGTTCCGTAAAAACCCCTGCCTTCTTTGAAATATCATGGACCGTTCCTGTAGGTTGAGCGCCCTTGTCAAGGAAATATAAAATAGCAGGAAAATTGAAATGCGTTTGATTATTTATCGGATCATAAAAACCCACTTTCCGAAGATCTCTTCCCTCTCTTCGGGATCGAGCATCAATTGCAACAATTCGATAAACAGCTCATTGGGATAGATGTAGATGAACAATACCCCCCCTAGAAACGTATAAGAAGTTTTCCCCTCGTACGGCTCGAGAAAAAATGATTAGAAGTTGTGTCTATTAGAAATTGAAGTCCTTCTTTTTTTTTGTTCTTTTTCGAAAAAAAAAAGCATTCGTACTCTCATAACTCAAGTTGGATAACTTTTAAATAGCCCTAAAGATTTTCTTTAGGGATTTCTTTTTTTGAGTGGTCTCTAACCCCTTTTTTGTTTGTCTCGTTTCTAATCTATTTTTTTATTCTTGATTCCCATTCTGATCGAATTGTTGAGACAATTGAAAACGGTATTTCCTTGTTCCAGGATCCTTTATCTTTGCCTTGAATCATTGGGTTTAGACATTACTTCGGTGATCTTTCGTTTTCAAAAATGGCGGCAACACGCCCCTTTTTGCGATTTGATTCTATCAAAGAATCAACCAAACAATTGATTCTTGCATGATACACTTTTCATCGAAAGAGTTTTATCAATTCCAACAAATTTTCGTTTTGGATTTCAAAATTGCTCGAATCGGATCCTTTCAATTTCTATATCGAAAATATACTTACGAAGTTTGTTCCAACTTATTGATTGGTATTAACCCTAGATCCTTGCCCTTGCAAAATGAACAAATACTTTCTACTCAAGCTCCATCATGTCCTATTTACACTACACCCCAACAAAAAACGAGAATTCTAGTAGAACAGAACAAAGTATGTCGAGTCAAGAGCCCATTCATTTCTAGATAATCGAAAATCGAAAACGGCGGATGGAAAAAAATCCACAGCGGATCATGTCTTTCAAGTCGCACGTTGCTTTCTACCACATCGTTTCAAACGAAGTTTTACCATAACCTTTTTCTAGTTTTGAACCGGTCTGTAATTGATTCAATTATGGAATCATGAATAGTCATTGCTTCGGTCAATACTCAGTATTTTTTCCTTCGATATGAAAGGAATAGTTCATTTATGAGGAAGAAGCCGCAGTAAGAATTCAATTTTACCCTCTATGTTTATTGCATAATTTTATTGCATGAATGCAATATTTCTTTTTATTTAGAAATAAAAAGAACACGAATAAAAAAAAAAGATAAGGAAGATAGAGGTTTTCGCATTTCGATTTCGAATGTATCTTTGCAAATTCACGGAGCTAGGGTACGTAAGGATTTTTTAAGCAACTAACTTAAATATGAAAGTGAAAGGGAGGGGGGTAGCCTAAAAGGCCCATCCGACTTTTTTTGAATTCAAACTCTTGTGATCTATGTTCCCATTTTACTTGGATCACAAATGGATTCAGTTAAATTTTCGTATTATTTGAACTCGATTCAATTTGTGAAAAAACATCGGATTCAGAGAAGAATTTTGATTATGATATTCTGATATATATAAGAGTCCGCTCTGGGACGGAAGGATTCGAACCTCCGAATAGCGGGACCAAAACCCGTTGCCTTACCACTTGGCGACGCCCCATTTCAATTTCTATTCGATATTAATAAACACAAATATTGGTTGTTCGTCAATTCCCGGCCAAATCTCTATGGAATCAATTCGATTTTTGTTTTATTTAGGGTTCAAATTTTGACACGAGTCCATGGAGAATGAAACTCCATTTATTGATCATTACATATAATTCAATTAAGATATTGTATGAAAGTATGATTTCTTCTATTCTCTTGTAAGAATTGAAGGGTTTTTGTTTTGATTGGTTCGGTTCAAAGAAGTATTTTTTTTGTCTACCTTACTTTCTTTTCTTCATTTTTAGCTTATATCAATAACATATTAATAACTCAATCAAAATACAATTATCTCCAAGAAAATAATGTTTGTTATGCTTAATATCTTTAGTTTGATCTATATCTGTCTTAATTCTGCCCTTTATTCGAGTCCTTTTTTATTCGCCAAATTACCCGAGGCCTACGCTTTTTTGAATCCAATTGTAGATGTTATGCCAGTAATACCTCTTCTCTTTTTTCTCTTAGCCTTTGTTTGGCAAGCTGCTGTAAGTTTTCGATAAGATCTTTAATACTGTCCTAGAAAAATTCATGATTTATTCAAGCTCGAGAAAAAAAATTCTAACAATTGATAAGACCAGAGGAGTCTTACAATATGAACGAACCCTCAAGTCAAACAGTCAAATTCTTGGGCAGACACGATAAATTTAGATTTCCCCATTTCAGGATTCTGACCTTTTTTCACTGAAAGACCCTATTAAGGTCCACTACAATATCGAATTCGAATTGTGTGAATTTCTAAAAAAAAATTCTTTTGTATTTCTATAAATTTGAAAAACCACTTCATTTCTTGGTGTCAAAATAGGATATGTAGTATAAAAATAGCGAATCGATTCTCTTTTTTCCCCCCAAAAAAATTTGGAGATTGTGTAATGCTTACTCTCAAACTCTTTGTTTACACCGTAGTTATATTCTTTGTTTCTCTCTTCATCTTTGGATTCCTATCTAATGATCCAGGGCGTAATCCTGGACGTGAAGGTGAAGACTAAAAAAAAATACATTTTTCTTTACTTTATTCTTAGAAAAGTTCTTAGGAGTTGATTTTAGCTATTCCACATCTTTAACTAGTCAAATAAAAAAAACAAAAGGGTTTGCTAAATTCAAATTTGAAAGATACCAAGCCATCGACGCAAAGGGAAAGAGAGGGATTCGAACCCTCGGTACGAATAGCTCGTACAACGGATTAGCAATCCGACGCTTTAATCCACTCAGCCATCTCTCCTAATTGAAAAAAGATAATTACGATGTTACATTACACAAAAGAAAAGAGAATGCTTGAAAAAAAGGCCTTTCTTTACTTTCACTTTATTATATAGCTTATCTCGATTTTTTATTGTATTTTGTATTGTATTATACAGATGGATACAACTTTTATCAGCAATTCTATTTTCAATTTATAGAAAATTAAAATAAAGAATGGCCTCGAAAGAGATATCTCGAATCAAAATAAAAAAAACAAAGTAAAGAATATCTCTTTACAAAAAGTCTTTTTTTTATTTCCACGGCCTGGTCTGGTCTGGTCAGTACCCAGCTGGGCCTTTTTTTGTTCCAACAAACCATACCGCCAAATCATAGAAAAAAAGATTTAGATAGAATCAAAGTGTCATTTCTTATTATTTATTATTCTTTTGTTTTTTCTTCTTTTTCTTTTTTTTTATTTATTTAATTGACTTTTACTGGATACTGGAAAAAGGGAAAAACGGAACGATGTATTTTTGCACAATGCATTTTATGTTATGGCTTAAATTGTTTTGTAGAGCCGTATCTGTCAAAATTCCGTCAAGTTCAAGAACCAAATTTTTTATTTTATTTAGTTATTTAATTTCGTTTTTTAAACGGAATAAGTCCTCTTTTCCTAATTTCATTAGGACTCCTGACAAACGCGTCAAGACTTTAATCTCTAATTTTCATTTCATGATTGTTTTTTTTTTATTTTTGTCCTATCTTAATTACGTCCGATTCCCTTGTTCGACAAAAGGTCCATTTCTATACAATAATCGTATTGTAGCGGGTATAGTTTAGTGGTAAAAGTGCGATTCGTTCTATTAATCCTCTTAATAGTTAAGGGGTCCTTCAGTTTCATTCATATTCCGATCAAAAACTTTATTTCTGAAAAGGATTCAATTTGAATCCTTTACCTCTAAATGAAAGATTCGAGGAAGAATATAAATTCTCGTGATTTGTATCCAAGGGTCAATTAGAAATTTCAAATTTGGATTATGAAATTACGAAACATAATTTTTGGGAATTTGGAATTGGATCAATCTTTCGAATTGAATAATATAAGTAAGGGATCCATGGATAAAGATAGAAAAGTTGATTTCCAATCGTAACTAAATCTTCAATTTTAATTTTGGTTTTGCATAGGGTAGATTGAAGCAAAATAGCTATTAAACGAGAACTTTGGTTTACTAGAGACATCGCCATATTCATATCCTATTTTTTTAGCTCGGGAGAAAACAAGTACTTTTCCTAAGGATTCTCTCAAATAGAAATAAAGAACGAAATAACTAGAAAGATTGGGATTGTTATAATGGCCCTCTTCTAGAGGGATCATCTAGAAAGCGAATTGTTTTGAATGCATTCAGACAAAAAAAGCTGACATAGGTGTTATGGGTCGAATTTTTTTATTTCGTTCCCGTCTTCTATCTTGGAAATTTTTTCATCTTCCATAAAGGAGCCGAATGAAACCAAAGTTTCATGTTCGGTTTTGAATTAGAGGCGTTCAAAATGGTGAATCGACGTCGACTATAACCCCTAGCCTTCCAAGCTAACGATGCGGGTTCGATTCCCGCTACCCGCTCCATATAATAATTATATCAATTATTATATCAATTCAGCGATGCATTAATTCAATTTGAATTAATGCATCACTGAATTGAATACGTAATTCCGGAAATTTTCTCACTGATTCTTTATGTTATTTTTTCCGAACAAGAGATAGGAAAGAAAAATGCGAAAAAAAAAAAAATTAGAATGAAAAGCGTCCATTGTCTAATGGATAGGACAGAGGTCTTCTAAACCTTTGGTATAGGTTCAAATCCTATTGGACGCAATTTTTTTTGCATTTCCAGAGTATATATTATATATTTTATATACTTTTATTATGATATAATCGATATTATTATATTAATAAATTAATAAATTATTCGATTAATAATTTTCACATAAAAAGTAAAATTTCTTATATTTCTATCTTATTTAGCCTTATATCTTATTTGACTTATATCTTATTTATTTTATTAATAGTCAATATTAAATAAAGTACTAGAAAGATTAAGAGTGATAGATTTTTTTATT